GGAACTGGCCCTACCACAAGAATATTTTTTTTAGTGGGACGGTAGTTCTGAAAAGACAGATTGCCTATCTTTTCTTTTAGCTCGGGCGAAATACGATCGGGGGGGGCTAATTCAAACCCCTCTGGTAAAATAAGAACGGCCCCTACATTCAAAGCCCCCTTTTTACCATTAGCAAGAACTTGTTTTAGTTGCATATCATAAGGAATTTTAACAACTGCTTCAAATACAGTATCAGGAAGTACCGCCTGTGGAACCTCAATATCCACGGGTTTATTAGCTAAATGGCAATTGGCACATACAATACGACCAGTTGCTTCTCGTGGATTTTCAAAACCCTGCTGCGCAAAAATGGGATATGCATTTGAAATGGATGCCCGAGTTATTATATATATCATGAGCGATACGGAAATGAATCGAGTAATCTCTTCCTTTATCGAAGAAAAGGTATTTCTAATTTGCATGGTCCAATCGTTGATCCCGAAAATTTCTACAATAAGATTTGGTAGGTCACTAGTATAGTTCCCTATCCACGATTCTGCTATTTACTGAAATAATTTTACTGGAATATAGGAGGAATTCTCTACATGGGTAGAAAGAGTAAGGTAAGTACGACCTTGAATGCTTTGCTTATGTACTACATCCGAAGCATTCAAATTGGATCAGTGAATCGTTTTTCAGTCATTCATTGAATGATAAATCACTACAAGTGACGGAGATACGCGATTTAAATACCGAAAAATCCAATATTTAAAAATTGTATCTAGAATGACTGGAAAAGTGGAAACAAGACCAGATATAATTTGATCATTATGAGCAAATCCAAAATCGTTGTAGACATAGCCAATCATTAGTTCCCAACCGTGGGGCGAATGGAATCCGATACATAAATCGGTTACTAAAAGAATAGAAAAGGCTTTTATTGTGTCGCTTAAATTATATAGGAATTCTTGAACCCAAGAGTTAAGAATAACAAGTTCTTCATTACCCAGAATAGAATAACCACTTAGAATAACGAAACAGATTATATTTGTCGAGAAGTGCAAAATCGTATGGATATGATCCTCATCGTGCATCTTGATTAATTGGATTGTTTCTTTGTGGAACCCTGCACGAAGCTTTTGTAGATGTCTTTCCGGGAATTCCTTTATCATTTCGTCCAAAAGGAATAGTTCCTCTAATTCTATGAATTTCTCTAGAGTACTCTTTTCTTGAATATCATTCAAGAAAATTTCGGGTTGCCTAGTATTCCCCCAATTAGTAATCCAAGATTCCAGACTTTTATTAAATGAGAGAGAGATCCACCAGGGCAAAAATAGTAAAAATACTATAGATGAAAGATATCGAAGGGGAATGGATGCGTTCTTTTTTGTCATTTTTTCATCTGTGAATTGGTAATGAATCCACCTCATCCGTTGACTCTATTCGATCTAAAATTTCTATCAAGCATGAGCTCTATTCTAAAGTATCGCGCCTATGAATCGAGTCTCTGTTTTTTAGTTGTGATTCGGCGGTTAGTCCTTGAATTTAGTGTCGAAAAAATACAGAAATAGAAAAAGAATCCATTTCGAATTCGAATGAAGAAATAATAAAAAAATATTGTTTCCAGATATCTCAATTGATCAAATATTCGCAGCAATTGACCCTTTTCGATGAATGCTCGAAGGATTCAAATAATGAATATTATTCGGATTTCGAAATGAAAGAACTTCCTTTCTATTAAGAATTAAAATATCAAATATTTCAAAAAAAAAATTTCGCTGGCTACTCAAAGCATAGTCCAGGAATATTTGAGAGAATCTTCTGAAGAATATTGTGATGATCAAAAATGAGTGGCAAAAAAGACAGAAAAGTTATCATTATAAGAGATCAATTGTTTGTTCATTAAGAAAGACAAAAGAAAATAGAGATAATTTACAAGATATGATCGATCCATATCTAACGTATCAATTCAAAATATTGAAAAGAAAAAAAAAAAGATAAATTAGTTAAATGTTTTGATATATGAAATCAATCTATTATTTCTATTTCGCTTTGTTACCTCTTTTGTTACTGAATTGAGTTGAGTGGGGATTTCCATACGCAAAAAAAAACAAATTTTTTTTGCAGACAAAAACGGTTTCGTTTTATGTTATGGCCGTTCCGTACACGTTTGCCTTGCTTTGGCCCGACTGAGCGTGAGCGTTCTGAAGAAACTTCAATTAAGATTAAGTAAGTTATGCTATAGAAAAAAGAGGATTCTTGGGTTTGTTCCTCCTGCTAAGAAAGCATTTACTCTTCAGTTCATTTTTCAAAATACTTCAATTGGTACACGCAAGAAATAGGCCAATTCCGCAGCCTTTTGCTCAATTTCTCGTGGAGTCAAATTCTCATCAGTACGAGTCAAGGGAATAGCCCCCAGGCCTCTTATTTCCATATAAAGGACACGACGAGCATAAATACCCTCTTTAACTTCTATTCTGATGGACTGAATATCTTTCATAAGGAATCGTAGAAAGATGCGGCGATTTTTTCCAGGAAATCCCCAACGAAAAATACACACTATTCCTTCTTTTCTATCAAATCGATCATAACCGCTACCTACATTCCATGTAATTGTGCACCACAAATAGGAACTAATAAAGAGACCCGCGATCCCATAGAAAGACATCACGATCCCTTGTGGGAAAAAATTGATTTGCTGAGACGGAAATAAAGATAGTAAATTCCTATCAAGATAACTAGAAATTCCAACCAAAAGGAATCCTAATGAACCGAAAAAAAGGATAAAGGCCCAGCAGAAATTACTTGTTTTGCGAGATCCTGCTATAAATTCTATCCATATATATTCTGATCGCCAACTCATACATACTAGATCCAGTTGCATTTTATTGGAATTGAGGGAATAACCAAAATCAATTTGACTTTCCTTTTTTTGTTCCCGAAGTAACTCTCATCAACTAGTACTATTCCGATGTGAACTTTTAGCAGTAATTCATCGAATTGGTTAGATATAATAAAAAAAGAGCATCCGTTTCATAGGATTCAGCTACATACATAGAGATACGTGGGTTTAAATTTCAGATACGAGCTCGGATCCCGACCTATTTTTGAAAGAAAGTAGATAGAATTCATTTACCCATATATATATATCATATTTACGCATGCATAAGAGCTCTTTTATTTATGTTCGAAGAAAGCCACCTGTTATTGTTATACAATATTCTACTAAATTGATATCCGTGTTCGCTATAAGTCTTGAAAAAAAAAATTAGATGAGATTTGACCACGTCGGATTTAAAAAATCTTATTTTTTTGAACATGAAGAAATAAGGAAGCCATTGCAATTGCCGGAAATACTAGGCCCACTAAAGGCACAAAAATAGAGGGTAAGTTGTTGAGAATTGTCATAGAATGGGTACCTCAATTTAATATTTGTACCTGTTATTGTTATAAAGATATCTTATAATAATTATAATTCATATTCTAATTCGTATAGAAGTATATCTAAATGAGTATATATAATAAGTGCAAGGAATGTAGAACAAAATAAACGGACTTATTCATCTTTCTACATGAAATTCGTTTTATTTCCCTTGCCTCCGAATTCTAAGGAAGAATTCGCTTTTTATGTTGTTTTGTTGATAGAGGTTTACTGATTACTAATCAGTAATAGCGGTAAAAAAAAAATTATCTGCATGATTCTTTCGACAATTCAATCTTATGTCACCACAAAAAAAATTTCACTTAAGACTCTACTTGATTTAATTTTTATTCAAAGGAAAAAAGGCGTGGAACTGAAATAACTCACTCAGAACACCTTTTAAAGGATTACGTGGTACGATTGGATCGAATAAGCCCTTATCGAATAAATATTCAGCCGTTTGTGAACCTTCAGGTACTGCCTTATTCAATGTTTGTTCAATTACTCTTTTACCCGCAAATGCAATATAAGCATTAGGTTCAGCAATAATGATATCCCCCAACATACCAAAACTAGCTGTCACCCCACCAGTAGTCGGAGATGTAAGAATTGATACATAGAATAACTTTTTATTGGATTGATAATCATATAAAGCGGAAGATATTTTAGCCATTTGCATCAAGCTCAAACTTCCTTCTTGCATGCGTGCTCCTCCGGAAGCACACACTAGAATAAGAGGTAAAAATTGATTGTTAGCATACTCGATCAAACGGGTGATTTTCTCCCCTACTACGGATCCCATACTACCCCCCATAAACTGAAAATCCATAACCCCAATTGCGATGGGAATCCCATTTAGTTGACCTGTACCTGTTTGAATAGCCTCCGTTAATCCTGTCTTTCTTTGATAAGAATCAATACGATTTTGATAAGGTTCCTCTTCAGAATGAAATTCAATGGGATCCAGAGAGACCATGTCGTCATCCATCGGATCCCAAGTACCTGGATCAACCGAAAGTTCGATTCGATCGGAACTAGTCATTTTCAAATGATATCCGCATTGTTCACAAATATTCATTTTTGACTTCAAAATCTTCTTATAATTTAATCCATAACAATTTTCGCATTGAATCCACAAATGCTTGTAGTTTTGAGTTACTTCGAGATCATTAGAACTTTCTGTTCTACTTCTAGTTAAATGACTACCATTCGGGCTAGTTTTGCTATTGGAACTCTCGCTTTCACTAATATGTCTATTTCCACTTTCACCACAAATGGAATTATAAATGTAACTGTCACTGTAATTTTCACTACTACTTAAAATGTGACTATCACGACCAATACGGATTTGAGAATGAAGATAAGAGTCAACGCAATTATTAATCTGATTATTCCAACTAGATTGAGTATCATGCATGTAACGATCATAGTCGGTATTGTCACTTTTCGATCCATTATTCCTATAATTAGAATTACGAAAAGTATAAAACGAGCTTTCTAGTTCACTCAGAAAAGAATGATCATTGTCAATCTCTAAAATTTGATTTTCAATATCAAAATATATGGAATAACTGTCCCTATTACTATCCCTAACAAAAAG